TTCTGTGAATACTGTTTTCCATGTTTTTTTTTTTATTTTTTATATTATTTTTATAGTTTTTTTTTATTATCGGTACTTTATTTCTTTTTTTTTACTTTTGGGGTTTTTTAATTATTTTTTTTTTTGTTTTTTTCCTTTGATTTTCTACTTAAAATTATTTTTTTTTTTTATTTTTCTTATTTCTATTTTTTCTCTTATATAGGTACTTTATTCCTTTTTTTTTACTTAATATTTTTATCTATTTCTTATCTTTTTTACATTTTCTTTATTTTTTTTTTTGCATTTTTATGCATTTTTTTTGCATTTTTATGCATTTTTTTTGCATTTTTATGCATTTTTTTTGCATTTTTATGCATTTTTTTTGCATTTCGACCCAGGGTTCTCTCGGGGTCACATTGCCTACCCTACGACCCCAGAGCACACTTTTTTCGCTATTATCCCAGAGTTCGCTTCATCCGCTACTTCCGTCTAGTCAAAGGGCTCCACCCGGTGGATCCTCGTAGTGAGAATCACAGAAAAGTGGCCCCGGCATTTTTTAGAAATACGGATTACTGTATAGTTACAATTCGAAATATAACAACATCGATTAATTATATTAGTATTATCGATTAGTCTACATCATGTCGTCTCGTTTCGCTCAAGCAATATTCGTTTCGCTTATTATAAACGTTGATACGAAAGAAAAAGCGATTCCGTTTCTTCAAAATAGAGGAATCATTTCATAAGACCAGAATATGTAAGATGAAACACAAAATATTTATCAATATTCATGCAAAAAATTATTGTTGGGTATGTAAAAAACGAAAGTGCTGTGAAGAACAATTGATCACAAAGAGAACTTGGTTGGAAGGTAGTAAGCTAATTGTCGTTCGAGAGGATTATTTTATTCATTTATGCTTGGACTCAGGAATACGCTACCATCCGTTTTGCTGAACGAGAATTTGAAATGATCTGTGATACCATCACAGACTGGAAGAACTATCTGCGTAAAGTTTGAGCCAATTTCTTATTGAAAAATCCTCGCAAAAAAGGTGGTGAAGGAAAAACTGTAGAAATCGAAGAATCGTGTTTTTCGAGAAGAAAATATAATCGTGGAAGGTTAAATCCTCACCGGTGAGTTTTCGGAGGAGTTTTCCGCGAAGAAAATGAGTGCTTTTTGTATGCAGTGCCAAATTGGAAAAAAGAAACGCTATTAAATATAATTACCACATGCATTGAAAAAAAGCATTACTATAATACTGGATTAATGGCAGTCAATGCCATTAATGTTTAATTTCAATTAAATATGGTTGAAATGTTTAATTTCAATTAAATATTATTACCTTATGTTTTAATCATTTATTGTGTTCCCTTAATTATTAAATTTATTATTAATAGGTGAAAAAGTTTTTTCTTTGAGTTTAAATTCAATGAAAAAAATTGTTAAAAAATTCAGCTTAAATTTTATATTTTTTACTTTATTAAGTGTCTTAAACTATATTTTTGAATTTAGTTTATATTATTTTGTACCTCTTTTATTATTTTTTGTTTAAATATCGTTCAGATTGAATCAGGGGTGTGTTTCAATTAATTTTCCATGGAGTATTTCTCTAACAATTTAATATTTAAGGTTTATTTATGATCTCTTTAATGCCTTTTTTGATTTTAAATAAATAACGTCAGCTTGTGTTGGGGGTGAACACGAGCTGGTTTTTCATAGTGAGGAAGTCCTCTTTCTGATGTTGGTATTTTTATTTCTTGGGATTTATATTTACATTTTTGTGCCTCTTTATTTTTATTTTTCTTTAAATTTGATTTTTGTTTTTTTATTTGGCTTTAAGTTTAAAATGCATGTGGATTTTTGTTAGTTAATTTATTCTTAATGATTAATTTTTATTTTCAGTATTTAGTTCTTTATAAATTATTAGTTTAATTTGGGTTATACTTTTAAAAACTAAAAAATGTTGTGCCAGCATTTGCGGTTATACATCAAGTTTAAGTTAATTAATTTAGATTTTAGTTTTTTAATTTTATTATTTTTTATTTGGGTGAAATCTATATATTTTATTTATAATTTATTCTAAATAGATTTGGATTTAAACCAGGATTAGATACCCTGTTATTCAAAATTAATTTAAATTTTCTAAGGTAGTATATTTTAATAATTGAAATTTAATGGATCTGGCGGTTCTTAAACCTTTTTAGAGGAACCTGTTATTTAAATGATAGTCCACGATCTTTTTTACCCCTCCTTTCTTGTATATCGCTGTCGTTGAGTGTTATGAAAATTTATTTTCTTTTTCTTTTTTTAGATTTATGTTAGGTCAAGATGCAGTTATGAAGGGGTTATTATGGGTTACTTTAATTTTTGTTTGGGGATGATTTATATTGTTTAATTTTTAATTTGGATTTAATAGTAATTTTTTTTATTAAATTTTATGAATTTAGCTCTTAATTATGTACATATCGCCCGTCACTCTCATAAAATGAGATAAGTCGTAACAAAGTAGATGTACCGGAAGGTGTATCTAGAAACGGATTTTTTTTACTTACTTACTTACAATAAGTAATTTGCTGTTAAATCAGCTGAGTCTGATTAGGTCTTTTTTTTTTTTTTTTTTTTTTTTTTTTTTTTTAAAAAATTTTTTTTCTGTCTCTTATTTTTTTACATTTGATTTTCTTTGATTTAGTTGATTGTACTGTGAAGGATCATTAAGTTTTATTTTAGAATAATTGTTTTTTTAAGTACCTTTTGTATCAGGGTTAACTAATTTTTTTGATTTATTTTAATTTCCCGAAAATTTAAGATTTACTTTTATCTTTAATTTAGTGTTGAATAATTATTTATAAGATTTAAGTTGTTTTGAAATGAAATTCGTTTTTTTTTATATCTGGTTACCTGGGATTCTGATTCAATCAGGGATTTTTTTTTGTCTTTTTTATTTTTTATATTCATTTTAAAATCTTAGATTTGGGTGGATAAGCTCCTTTTTTATATATAATTTTCCTTATTATTTTTTTTTGTTGGATTGAAGTCTTTTAACATTTTAAGTTCGTTGAAGATTAATTATTTTTTTACTTTTTATTTATTTTTTTACTAGGTTTTTAATAATTTTTTAGGGTTTAAAAATGGTTTTATTAGTAAATTTAAAAATTTTTTTTATGAACTCGGCAAATATTACTTCCGCCTGTTTATCAAAAACATGTCTTCCAGGGTTTAATTGGAGGTTTGGCCTGCTCAATGCATAGTAAATAGCCGCAGTATTTTGACTGTGCTAAGGTAGCATAATAATTAGTCTTTTAATTGGGGTCTAGGATGAAGGGTTAGACGAGAAGTAAACTTTATTATCTTAATTTTATTTGAATTTTATTTTTTAGTAAAAAAGCTAAATTGTTGAAGAGGGACGATAAGACCCTATAGATCTTTATTTTTTTCCATTTTTTTTTATTTTAGTTTATTTTAGATTTTTTTTGGTTATAAATTTTGCTGGGGTGGTAGATAAAATTTTAATCTTTATTTTTTTTTTACATTTCTTTATGTGATTTTGATCCTTTTTTTTGATTATAAGATTAAGATACCTTAGGGATAACAGCGTGATAATTCTGGAGAGTTCATATTGATAGAGTTGTTTGCGACCTCGATGTTGGATTAAAAATTTCTGTGAGGCAGGTTTTACAGTTTAGGGTCTGTTCGACCTTTAAAATTTTACATGATCTGAGTTCAAGCCGGCGTGAGCCAGGTTGGTTTCTATCTTCTTTAATTTAATTCTAATTGGTACGAAAGGATTTTTAGAAATGTAATATTTTACTTGCTAATTTGGCAGATTTAAGTGCTTTAGATTTAGAATTTAATTATGTAATTTTACAGTTAGTAAGTGTTTTTTTTTAGTACTTTATTTTTAATTTTACTTGTTTTATTGTCTGTAGCCTTTTTTACTTTGTTTGAACGTAGGGTTTTGGGCTATATTCAGTTTCGGAAGGGTCCCAATAAGGTTGGTGTCTTAGGTCTTTTACAACCCTTTTCTGATGCTCTTAAGCTTTTTAGAAGGGAATTTTATTTTATTAGATTTGGTAATTATTTAATTTATTTTTTTGTTCCTATTTTGGGTCTGGTTATTTCTCTTTTATTTTGGTTATTGTTTCCCCTTAGTTTTAACTATGTTGGTTTTGTTTATGGCTTATTTTTTTTCTTGTGTTGTTCAGGTCTGGGGGTGTACGTTACTATGGTTGCTGGTTGGTGTTCTAACTCTACTTATTCTTTATTAGGTTCTATACGAAGAATCTCTCAGAGTATTTCTTATGAGGTAGTTTTTTTTTTAATTATTTTTTGTTTGATTATTCATTGTGAGTCTTTTAATTTGATTGATTTTTATTATTTTCAGTTTGATGTTTGATTTGTTTTCTTTTCATTTCCTTTATTTTTTGTCTTTCTTTCTTGTATTTTAGCTGAGACTAATCGTTCTCCCTTCGATTTTTCTGAAGGTGAGTCAGAGTTGGTATCTGGTTTTAACGTTGAATATAGTTCTTTTAGTTTTTCTTTGTTTTTTTTGTCTGAGTATAGCAATATGATATTTATAAGTTTTTTTTGTTGTTTATTATTTTTTGGTGGAGATTGTATAAGCCTTTTTTTTTTTCTCAGGGTTCTATTTATTATTTATTTTTTTGTTTGGGTTCGAGGTTCTTTTCCTCGTTATCGTTATGACAAACTTATATATCTTTGTTGAAAGAGATACTTGCCTTTAGTTTTGAATTATATTTTTATATTTATTTTCTTCAAGAGTTTCTTGTTTTACATTATTTTAAGGTAATCTTATTTTTAAGTCAATAGTATTTTTTACTTTCTTATAATTTCAAGTTATATTGCTTAGAGCTTATTGACTTACTTTAAATTATTTAGTTTATCTCATATTTTTACTACAATTGGTCTTAAGACGAAAAATATAAAGTAAATTAATGTTAATACTTGACCTACAAGGATGAAGGGCTCTTCTACGGGTCGTGCTCCAATTCATGTAAGTATTATTAGTGTATTTACTATAATTCAGAATATTATTTTGTTTATTGGATAAAAAGAATTTGTTTGAAATTTTGGTTTTATGGAGAATGGCATGGTTGTAATGATTAAAATTGATATTACTAGAGCGATTACTCCTCCTAGTTTTCTTGGAATTGATCGCAGGATTGCGTAGGCAAATAGAAAGTATCACTCAGGTTGAATGTGGGGCGGTGTTCTTATGGGATTTGCTGGCGTAAAATTTTCTGGGTCTATGGTTATAAAAGGTGCTAGGTTAATTGTTAAGGAAAATAACATTATTATCAAAGATATTCCTATAATGTCTTTTACTGTAAAGTATGGGTGAAATGGTATTTTGTCAATGTTATTTTTTATTCCCAGGGGGTTAGATGAACCAGTTTCGTGCAAGAATATTAAATGTATTAAAATTATTACTGCTAACATGAAAGGTAAAATGAAATGAAAAGTAAAAAATCGGTTTAGTGTTGGGTTATCTACGGCGAACCCTCCTCATACTCATTGTACAATTATGTCTCCAGAATAAGGGATTGCTGAAATTAAATTGGTAATAACAGTGGCTCCTCAGAATGATATCTGCCCTCAGGGTAAAACGTAACCTATAAATGCTGTCGCTATTAGTGTTATTATAATTATTGATCCTGAAATTCATGTTTTTTTTAATTTGTAAGATCCATAGTAAATTCCCCGTCCCGTATGTAGGAAGATTATAATGAAGAATAGCGAAGCTCCGTTTGCGTGGATGTTGCGGATTATTCACCCATAATTTACTTCTCGTGTAATATGAATAATTCTTCTAAACGCTTGTTTAATAGTTGGTGAGTAGTGTATAGCCAGAAATAACCCCGACATGATTTGGATAATTAAGCACATCCCTAGTAGGGATCCAAAGTTTCATCACAAAGAAATATTTGAGGGTCTTGGTAAGTCAATTAAGAATGAATTGATTGGGGTGTACTTCCGTATTGGTTTAAACATAAGTTAATATTTTTTTAATGGTCCTTCAAATGTTCTAGAAATGTTTGTCACTGATACTATGGTTAGGATTAAAATTATTATTATTATTATTGTAATATTTATTTTATTTATTATGAAGAATTTTGATGTCGATTTTTCTTCACTTATTTCTGTTGATTGTATTTTTATTTCTGTTATTTTATATATACATTCTATTGTTAAGTCAATATTTGTTATTATTATTGTTATTATGGTTATTATTGTTCATACTATTATTATTTTGATTCTCAGTTTAAATTTTTCATTTGAGGCGATTCTTGCTATGTATATAAATATAATCATTAGCCCTCCTACGGTGGTTAAAAATATAACATATATATATCAGGGTGTTTTAGAAATTGTTGATTGATTTAAACATAATATTGTTGTTTGAACTATTAATATGAATCCTATAGATAGAGGGTGTTTTATGAATGTTGATATAATTGTGTTAGTTATGATAATTGTTCTTAAATAAATTCAGTAAGTATTTTAATAAAAATATTAGTTTTGGATACTAAAGATGATTTTTTCTTTACTGATTTAGCCCAGATAACAATTTTAAATTATGATTTACAAGATCATTGTTTTTTTTAAACTATCTTGGGCTTATTTATTTTTTTTAATTTTTATTTGACTACTTATGATGTTGACTTGCTTATTTGGATATTTTTCTGGGTTGTTAATGATTGTTTTGATTCGCAAACATTTTTTATTGTGTTTATTGGTTTTAGAATATTTGTTGTTATTTTTGTATTTTTTAATATTTGGTTTTTTAGACTTTTTTTTTTTTGAGCATTATTTTTTGGTTATTTTTTTAGTTTTTGGTGTATGCGATGGGGTTATTGGTTTATCTTTATTAGTTTTTTTAATTCGTAAGTCTAGAGGTGATTATCTTGATAGTTTAATTTTATGTTAAGTTTAATTTTTTCTCTTTCTTCTTTGATCCTCTTTTGTCTTTTAAATAATTGATTTTTTTACATTGTTAGTTTGTTTTTTTTTTTTTTTTTTTTTTTTTGTCTTTTTTAATGGGTTTGATTATTTTAGTTTTGTTTCTTATTATTTTATGCTAGATAGGATTTCTTTTTTGTTTTGTTGTTTAAGAATTTGACTTTTTATTATTGTTTTTATTTCTAGTTTTATATTTTATTATTTAGACTCTCTTTCAAATTTTTTTATTTTATGTTTTCATTCTTTACTTTTATTTCTTATTTTGGATTTTATTGTTATTGATTTTTTTTATTTTTATTTTTTTTTTGAATGTAGATTGGTTCCTCTAGTTTTAATAATTTTTGGTTGAGGGTATCAACCTGAGCGCTTAAGAGCTGGTTTTTTTTTAATTTTTTATACTTTATTTGGTTCTTTGCCTTTTTTGTTAAGAATTTTTTTTTTGAATATGTCTTTAGGTTATTTTAATTATTTATTTTATGATTTTATTAGTTCTGATTATTTAATGTTTTTTATTTTGTTTTCTTTTTTGATTAAGTTTCCTTTTTTTGGGTTTCACATTTGGCTACCAAGGGCTCATGTTGAGGCCCCTACCTTCGGTTCTATGATTTTAGCGGGGGTTATATTAAAGCTTGGGGGTTATGGATTTATTCGTTGTTCATTTTATATTTATTATTTTTTATTTAATTATAGATATTTTTTTATTAGAGTTTGCTTATTTGGTTGTTTATATATTAGTTTAATTTGTATAATTCAAAGAGACTTGAGGATTTTGGTTGCATACTCTTCTGTTTGTCATATAAGATTGGTAATTTGTGGGTTATTTTCTTTAACTAGTCTTGGTTTAGTGGGTTCTTTATCCTTTATAGTTGCACATGGCTTTGTTTCCTCTGGTTTATTTTTTTTGATTGGTATAGTTTATGATCGATTGGGTAGTCGCAGATTTTTTATTGTTAAAGGTCTTATAAATTACCTGCCTTCGTTGAGAATATTTTGATTTTTTTTTTGTGTAATGAATATATCTTGTCCTCCTTCTTTAAATTTGTTTTCTGAAATTTGTTTGGTAATTTCTGTTTTAAGATGGAGATTTAAAACTTTTTTTTTTTTTCTTTTCATTTTGTTTTTTTCTGCTTGTTATAGAATCATAATTTTTTCTTTAACTCAGCATGGTTTATTTTCAAGAGATATAGTTTTAGTCAGTACTTGCTATGTTCGTGAATATTTTGTGTTGATTTTACATTGTTTACCTATTTTTTTTTTAATGTTAGATTTGTCTTTCTTTTTTTTATCGTGTGTTTAGTTTAATAAAAATTTTGATTTGTGATGTCAAAGATCTTTTTGAGGATATACTATGTTTTTTAGTTACAATCTCTTTTTTTTTTTTTTTTTTTTTTTTTTTTTTTTTTTTTTTGGTATTTACTTTTATGAATATGATTTGATTTTTTTTTTTGAATGGGTTTTTTTTTTTTATAATTCTTATTCTATATCTCTAGTGTTTCTTTTTGATTGGGTTTCTTGTTTTTTTATGTCTTTTGTTTTTTTAATTAGAGGTTGTGTTCTTCTTTATAGTTTAGGTTATATATCCGGTGATATAAATTTAATTCGTTTCTATTTTCTGGTTTTTATGTTCATTTTTAGTATGGTTCTTTTCATTTTAATACCTGATCTGATTTGTTTACTTTTAGGTTGAGATGGTTTGGGATTAGTTTCTTACTGTTTAGTTATTTATTATCAGAACTTTAATTCCCTTGTTTCTGGTATGGTTACTTTGTTAATAAATCGTGTTGGTGATGTTTTTTTAATTTTAAGTTTGGGTATCTTTTTTAGTTTAGGATCCTTTCATTATATTTTTTATATAGATTTTTTAAGTAATGATTTTTTGGGGTTTGTTTATCTTATTTTGTTTGCTTCATTTACTAAGAGTGCTCAGTTTCCCTTTTGTTTCTGATTACCTATGGCTATATCAGCTCCTACCCCCGTTTCTTCACTTGTTCATTCTTCTACACTTGTCACTTCCGGCTTATATTTAATTATTCGTTTTAATTACTTTATCTTTTTTTGTGATACTTATTTTTTAATATTTATTTCTTTATTAACAATAACTTTATCAGGGTTTTCTGCTTGTGTTGAAAATGATTTAAAGAAAATTGTTGCTTTTTCTACTTTAAGACAGCTTGGTTTTATATTTTTTGTTCTTTCTATGGGTTCTGTCCTTCTTTGTTTTATTCATCTTTTAATTCATGCTATTTTTAAGTCTCTTCTTTTTCTTTGTTCAGGATTTTTTATTCATTGTTTTATTGGTAGACAGGACATTCGGTTTATGGGTAGCTTAGTCAAGCAGTGTCCTTATGTAAGAGTTATATTTTTTGTTTCACTTATTTGTTTATGTGGTTTTCCTTTTTTTTCTGGGTTTTATTCTAAGGACTTTATTTTGGAGTTGAGATTTATTTATAGATTCAATTTTTTTTTTTTTTTTTTTTTTTTTTTTTGTATTGGTTTAACTTATATTTATAGATTTCGTTTAATTTATTACTTGTTTTTTTCTGATTCCTTTTCTTTTCCTTATGTCAATTTTTCTTATAGATTATATATAAATATTTCTCTTTTCCTTTTATATTTTTTTTGTATCTTTGGTGGTTCATTTCTTTTTTGGTTATTTGAGGACGATTATTTTTTTATTCTTTCATCTGATTTTAGGATTTTACCTTTATTTTTTCTTTTTTTTTATTTTATTCTATTTTTTTGTATTCTTTCGGGTCTTTACTTTTATTTGAATCTTTTTTTTTTTTATTTTTTTAGTAGTATATGATTTTTGAGTTATTTTTCTTCGAGTTTTTTTTTAAGTCGATTTTTTTCTTTTTGTTATTGTTTCAATGGGTTTGTTGATTCTGGTTGATTTGAGTATCTTATTTCTGATGGTTTATTAGGATTTATAAGTTGATTGGGCTTGTATGTTGATAAGTTAACCTTGAATATTCTTAAGCTTTACTTTTTTTTTTTTTTTTTTTTTTTTTTTTTTTTTTTTTTTTTTTTTTTTTTTTTTTTTTTTTTTTTTTTTTTTTTTTTGTTCAGATAGCTTAAATTTTAAAGCTTAGCATTGAAATTGCTATTATGAGTATTTCTCTGAACATTTACAAAATTTTTTATCTATACATTGAAAATGTATTGTTTTTTTTAAACTATATAAATACATAAGAGTAAAGTGTTTTAACACTTAGAAAGTAGTTAGCGGCTCTTTCTTTATTTACTCTTTTAACTGGATTTTAATTTCAATTTCTCCATTAACAGTGAAGTGCTTCTATTTAGCCTCAGTTAATTAGAGTATGAGGATTTTCCTTAAATTTAAGTCGAAATTAAATGTAATTTTACTTCTTTACTCTTTCTTTAAGGGAGATTGACTATTAATTTTCAATACTTTTTACTTGCAATGTAAATGTTATATTTAACTACTCCCCCCTTTTTCTTTTTTTTTCTTATTTTCTTCATTCTAGTATGCCTGAGTTTCATTCGTGTAGTAGACCTGTTATTAGGATAATAATTGTAATTGATGAAGATAATATTCATTCTTCTATTTTTACTATTTTTGTTGAAAATATTGGTATAATTATTGAAATTTCGATATCGAAAATTAGGAAGATAGTTGCCACTAAGAAGAAGTGGATTGAGAATGATTTTCGTGAAGATGATATTTTTGAAAATCCACATTCAAATGGAGAGTTTTTTTCTCGTCTAAATTTTGATTTTTTTGAAATTGTTATTGTTATTATTATTACTATTGATACAATTGTTATTATTGTTATTATTGTTATTATAATTTTAATTACTCTTTTAAAAAATTTAATCTATTAGTTGGAGGCTAATTATACTTTTTGTACTAAAAGAGTTATATTTTATTTTCCTCATCAATAGATTGATAAATATAGGAATAGTCATACTACATCTACAAAATGTCAGTATCAAATTGCGGCTTCTAAACCTAAGTGATTTTCTTTAGAGAAGTGTATTTTCCTACATCGTATCATTATTACTATGATGAAAATTGTTCCAATCATCACATGTAGTCCGTGGAATCCTGTGGCCATGAAAAATGATGAACCATATACTGAGTCTGATATTGTGAATTGTGATTGATTATATTCTCATTTTTGTAGAATGGTGAAGTAAATTCCTAGTATTACTGTTATTGCTAGTGATTTATTTGATTGATTCATTTTTCCGGCGAGTACTGCCTGATGTGCTCATGTTACTGTCACTCCTGAAGAGATTAAAATAATGGTGTTTAGTAGAGGAATTTCTATTGGGTTGAATGTTTTAATTGATTTAGGTGGTCAATTTATTCCAATTTCAATTGAGGGTGATAGACTTGAGTGAAAAAATATTCAGAACATAGATACAAAGAACATGACTTCGGATAAAATAAACATGATTATTCCTATTTTTATTAAGGACCTAACTTTTAGTGTATGATTTCCTTGAAAGGTAGATTCTCGGTTTACATCTCGTCATCATATACTTGTTACTATTGTTAAAGTTACTATTCCCATTGTTATTAGTCTTGTTTCTTTAGTTTGTATTCATTTTACTGAGCCTACTATTAGTGTTATAATGTTTATTGAGGCCAGGATTGGTCAAGGTCTTTTAGTTACTATGTGAAAGGGGTGATTTTTTTTCATAAGGAATTTCTCTGGAGTATAGTGTAATTAAAGTTGATAAAACATATGCTTGAATGATTGAGATAGCTAGTTCGAATGCCGTAAGCATTATTTGTAGGGGTAAGATTATTATTGTTTTTTCTATTGATGCTGTATTTCCTAATAATGTTATCAGAAGATGACCTGCAATTATATTAGCGGTTAATCGTACTGATAGAGATACTGGTCGGATAATATTTCCTGATGTTTCAATTAGGATTATTATGGGTGAGATTATTATGGGGGTTCCCTTAGGAAGCAAGTGTTTAAATATTCTATTTGTGAATTTTGTTCATCCATAAATATTTATTATTAATCATATTGGTAGGGCGATTGATATTGAGATGGAAAGGTGTCTTGTTGCGGTAAAGATATATGGGAATAATCCTATTATGTTTATTAATATAATGAATATAAACACTGAAATTGACATAATTATTATTTCTTTATGATGAGTTATATTTTTAAATTCTATTGTTAGTTTTTTTTCTATCAGTTTTATTATTTTATTTCATCGAGATTTTTTAATTCAAAATCATTTTGGTAAAATGATTATGGGTGTAATTATGATAATTCAATTTATTTGTAGTATATTTGTTGTTGGGTCAAATGTCGAGAATAGTCTTGTTATCATTTTCAGTTTAATTTTTTTTCACTTTTAATTATTTTTTTCTTTTTTTCTGTTGTTATTTCAGTTATGAAATATAGGTTTGTTATAATTAATATAATTGTTATTGACGTAGATATAAGTAAAAGGTTTCATATTATTGGTGATATTTGAGGAATCAAGATGCACATTTCGTGTATTTTTTATTTGACAATTAAATGTTTTATTTAAACTAGCTTCTTTCATTAAGAGTATTCGATGTTTACTATATGTTGGTTTAAGAGACCATTACTTTCTTTTCAGTCACTTAATGATTTATTTGTTGTTTATTCATTTAATAAATGATTTTATGTTAATTCTTTCTATTGCAATAGGTATAAATCTGTGGTTTATTCCGCAAATTTCTGAACATTGACCAAAAAATAGTCCGGGCTTGTTTACATATATTCTAATTTGATTTAATCGTCCGGGTACTGCATCTATTTTAACTCCTATAGATGGAATGGTTCATGAGTGGATTACATCTGATGATGATACAATAATTCGCATCTGTGTTATATAAGGTACTGTTATTCGGTTATCTACTTCGATTAATCGGAAATTTTCATCCTTTTCAGGATTTTTTATATATGATTCAAATTCTATTTTCTTTGAATCTGAATATTCATATGATCAGTATCATTGATGACCAATTGTTTTAATAGTAATTGAAGGATTAATAATTTCTTCTATTATATAAAGAATTTTAATTGAAGGAATGGCGATGAATACTAATACTACTGCTGGCAAGGTGGTTCAGATTGCTTCTGTTATTTGTCTTTCTGTTATTTTGTTATTTGATACCCTGTTTTTAAGTATTATAGTCATAATGATTGCTACAGCTGCTGTAATTGAAGATAAAATTATTATTGTGTGGTCGTGGAAATTAATTAGTTGTTCTATTGTAGGTCTTGCTCTATTTATTCTATTTATTTTTATTCATGTTGCTATTTCTAAGGAAATTCTACTATTTATTAATGAATTTTAAGTTCATGGCAATTTTCTGCCACTCTTAGAATTCAGTAGTTATTGGTAGTTCATTAAATGAGTGTTCGGGGGGGGGTGCAATTGAAATTCATTCTATTGATGATGGTCTGTTAATTTTAAATACCATTATTCGCCTAAATGACATTGCTTCTCATAGAATAAATATAAATATTATAATTCTAATTACTGAAATTATGGATCCCGTGGATGAGATTATATTTCATGTCATGTAAGTGTCTGGATAATCAGAGTAACGTCGGGGTATCCCGGCTAGACCTAGGAAGTGTTGTGGGAAGAAGGTTATGTTTACTCCTGCAAATATGATTGAGAATTGAATTTTTAGTCATTTCTTGTTTATTGTTATCCCTGTTATAAGGGGAAATCAGTGAATAATTCTTGCTATAATTGCGAATACTGCACCTATAGATAAGACATAGTGGAAGTGGGCTACTACATAATATGTGTCATGTAAAACAATGTCAATTGATGAGTTTGCTAAAATTACTCCTGTTAGACCCCCCACTGTAAATAAGAATACAAATCCTATTGACCAGATTATTTGTGGTGATTTTTTTTTTGTTATTCCTTGTATAGTTGCAATTCATCTGAAGATTTTAATTCCTGTTGGTACTGCAATAATTATAGTTGCTGATGTGAAATATGCTCGTGTGTCAATATCTATTCCTACTGTGAATATGTGATGTGCTCATACAATGAATCCTAGGATTCCAATAGCGATTATTGCGTAGATTATTCCTAGCTGACCAAATGTTATGTTCTTTCCTCTTTCATTTGTAATGATATGGGATACCAATCCGAATCCTGGTAAAATTAGGATGTAAACTTCAGGATGTCCAAAGAATCAGAATAGGTGTTGGTATAAAATTGGGTCTCCCCCTCCAGTTGGGTCAAAGAACGATGTATTAAAATTTCGGTCTGTTAGTAGTATTGTAATTGCTCCTGCTAAAACTGGTAGAGACATAAGAAGCAAAATTGCTGTAATTAAAACTGACCAGCAAAACAGGGGTATTTTTTCTATGGTTATTCCTTTGGGGCGTATATTTATTGTTGTTGAAATAAAGTTAATTGCCCCCATAATTGATCTTACTCCTGCAATGTGTAAGGAAAAGATTGTAAAGTCCACTGATGACCCGGCGTGTGCAATTTGGGCAGATAGGGGCGGGTAAACAGTTCATCCTGTTCCTGTTCCTGTTCTTACTACTGATCTTGCAATGAGTATGATAATTGACGGGGGTAGTATTCAAAATCTCATGTTGTTTATTCGTGGGAATGCTATATCTGGTGCTCCAATTATTATTGGTACCAGTCAGTTTCCGAATCCTCCAATTATGATCGGTATTACTATGAAAAAGATTATAATAAAAGCGTGGGATGTTACAATTGTGTTATAAATTTGGTCATTTTTAATTATTGATCCTGGTTGTATCAATTCCATTCGAATAATTATTCTTCTTATTGTTCCGATTATTCTTGATCATAGCCCAAATATAAAGTAAAGGGTTCCAATATCTTTATGATTTGTTGAAAAAATCCACTTCCTCATAAAATAGATTTAATGGGATGGCCGATTTAGGTGATAAACTGTAAATTTATTTAAGGATTTATTTCCTCTCATTATGCCTTATATTCAATACTTAAATATGATTTTATATTGCAAGTATAAAGGTGCAGATTTGCTAAGGCTTACTTTTTTATTTAAGCAATTTCAACTTTGAAGGTTAATAGTTTTTTTAACTTAAATCCTTTCCCTTTCTCTTAGGGATAAAATTTAATTTAGTTTAAGTTGGTTATTGTTGCCATTGGAATTCCCAATAGATTAATGGTTATAATTATTGTGTATTCTTTTTTTTGATTTCTTCTTTCTATTTTATTTTTTTGGGATTTGGTTAATGATGGAATGATTATATTTAGGTATATAAATGTTGAAATTAATGATGATCTGATTATTATTATTGGAATAATTACTGATATTTCTATTGATGATTTTATAACTATTCATTTAATTAAAAATCCTGTAGTGGGAGGTATTCCTCTTATTGATATTATTGACACCAATATTGACATTTTAGTTATGTTTGTTTGGTTATTTAGTTGATTTATGAAGTTGATGTTTTTTTTTTTTATTAGTCTAATTATTAGGATGTTAATTATTGAGTAGATTGTAAAGAATAAAATAAATTGAGTTTTAGATGACCTTATACAGATGATCATAATAGGTGAATTTGTAATCGATGAGTAAGCTATTATTTTTTTTATTGAAGTTTGTTTTATCCCTACTACGGGTCCTATTATTATTGATAGTATTATTGGTATTATTATTATCTTTATATTTGTTATTTGTGTTGCTATAATTGTTGGGATGATTTTTTGTATTGTTATTATTATTTTGCATACTGTTCATCTTATTATTTGTATTGTTATCGGCAACCAAAGATGGAATGGTATTATTCCTACTTTTATTAAGACACCTGTTATTATCATAATTCTTTCATTAATGGGGTGATTAATGATTGAATTTATAATTATTGATGTCATTATAATTGATGATGCCACTCTTTGGATGATCAAGTATTTTATGGATTGTTCATTTATTTTATTTCTTTTTTTTATTAACGGTATAAAAGAAATTAAATTGATCTCTATTGATGTTCATGTTGTTAAAAAATTGTTTGAGGTTATTGATATTATTACTCTTATTGTCATAATTGTTAGAAATATAATATTTGATGAATTTATTTTAATTAAAAAGAGAATTTATTCATCTGTGGGGTATGAACCCATTAGCTTATATTTAGCTTATCTTTTTTTTTTGTAGTTTAATGTATTGATGCATGTTGAATTTTGATTTCATTAGTTTCAGTTTAATTCTGAATTCTACAATTATTTGTTTAGCATGAGTGATTTTACACTTGTTTTACTACATCAAAGTAATCCTTTAATCAGGCATCTTGCT